ACCGGGGGTGGCTCTTTATGATACTATGCAATTTGTACAACCAGATGTACAGACAATATGCATGGGATCAGCCGCTTCAATGGGATCTTTTATCCTGGTCGGAGGAGAAATTACCAAACGTCTAGCATTCCCTCACGCTTGGCGCCAATGAGGCTTTTATTTGAGAGAAAAAAGAAGACTATGCCTTCGCCATATGAAATATGAATATTTAAGTAATAATAGCATGGCACTTTGAATTCGATATAAGAAATTTTGTTTTCAAAACATTAGATTATGTATCGAGAGAGTAATATGAGAAAAAGGTATTTCCTATTTTATTATCGGAAGTCCAGTTCAGCGTCACAAACTTTTTTCACACCAGAGGTCTCTTAACAATATTTATAGTATAGAGCGAAAAAAAAAAAAAAAGATTCTTTTTTCCTTAGTTTATTTGATCAAACAAAAAAGCAACCTTGGGATTGCTGAATGACAGACAAATCACAGACAAACAAAAAAATATAATAAATATAGAAAGCAACGGAGCCATCATAGTATTTTTGAATTCCTCCGAAAAGAAGGGTGGTAAGTTGATCATTTACCGATCGGGGTCTGATCGATCCTATTTTTTTGAAGGTAAGGGTCAATTTTATTGTAGAGCCGTATGCAATGCATAATGCCCGTACGGTTGTTCGATTCTATCTTTTTTCTTGTTATTCTTTTATCTTTCTTTTATCTTCCCCTCATCATGCGAAATAGAGAAACCTTTTTTATCTTATATCACCAGGGTAATGATCCATCAACCCGCTGGTTCTTTTTCTGAAGTAGCAACGGGAGAATTCATCCTGGAAGTGGGAGAACTGCTGAAACTACGTGAAACCCTGACAAGGGTTTATGTACAAAGAACGGGGAAACCCTTCTGGGTTGTATCCGAAGACATGGAAAGAGATATTTTTATGTCAGCAACAGAGGCCCAAGCTTATGGAATTGTTGATCTTGTAGCGGTTGAATGACAATAAATAGCCTGAATTTCGCGTCAATTCGTGATTTAAAATGAACCCTGCCGCGTTTAATATTCTATGACTTTTTACTATCTATTGATTAATGATTCTATTGATCTATCGATTCTATTCTATTGAATAAAAGTCATTCATAATCATACGGTTAGGATCGATCTAAACCAGCCCATTATGTATATGATTCAACATGCCAACGATTAAACAACTTATTAGAAATACAAGACAGCCAATCAGAAATGTCACAAAATCCCCCGCGCTTCGGGGATGCCCTCAGCGTCGAGGAACATGTACTAGGGTGTATGTGCGACTCGTTCAGATCATAAACTAGAACAAAGGAAAGAGAACAATGTTCGAATATCAATGATCAAATAGGATAGAACGGAAAAACAAACTACATTTACTATCTAAAAATAAGAAAATGGGGTCATATCCCTTTTATTGTGTATGAAATTTATGGTTTCTATTGGTGTAAAACCACTCACCTCAATTCAAGATGAGAAGTAATTCTCCATTGGTAGCAAATGGTTATCCATTAAGCGGAGGAAATCTTAGTAACATAGACCCCTCTTGCAAGAACGGACTAACAGGGTCAGCTACCCAGCCAACTTTCATAATTAAATACCGTTACTGTATAGGTAGAGCTCGTTGTGAAAGACCTATTACTGGATAATTCATGGGTAGAGCCGAAGAATGTGAACTATACAAGTTAGCAATAACATTGATTAAATGAAGTAAGGGCTCCGGTGTATAGAGAAGACCTCACCGTTTAAGAAGTAACCATAGAAACGATGGAATCCACTATTTAGTTATCATTGCTATTTTTTTTAACCTAGTATAGTACAATTTCGTATTTCGAGGTGAAATGCCTATAAAAAAATAAAAAATCGTGGTTGGGAAGGTTATAGTAGCGAAAGCCATTGGAATTTTTAGTTTATACATTGGAAAAATCCGTTTTGTTATTAATATACTAGGAAAGGGGCAAAAGAATAACTGAAAGAAAGGAAATCTATTAGTTATTCGTTAAAGTTTCATTTATTCAATGACCAGAATTAGACGGGGATATATCGCTCGGAGACGTAGAACAAAAATTCGTTTATTTGCATCAAGCTTTCGGGGGGCTCATTCAAGACTTACTCGAACTATTACTCAACAAAAAATAAGAGCTTTGGTTTCGGCTCATCGGGATAGGGATAGGCAAAAAATAAACTTTCGTCGTTTGTGGATCACTCGAATAAATGCAGCAATTCGTGAAAGGGGGGTATGCTATAGTTATAGTAGATTAATAAATGATCTGTACAAGAGACAGTTGCTTCTTAATCGTAAAATACTTGCACAAATAGCTATATCAAATAGGAATTGTCTTTATATGATTTCCAATGAGATCATAAAAGAAGTAGGTTGGAAAGAATCCACCGGTTAAACGGAGTTGCCCGGAGAATGAACTCCGGGAAGATCGAATAAAAATGAATAGAATTAGAATATGATAAAATATCAGAAAGTAGTCA